ACCCGCGTATTCAGGTCCAATACGTTGTTGTACTCCCGCAGATATTTGTCTTTCTAACCACACAATTACCAGCACTCCTATTATGATTCCAAATACAGGAGTAAAAATAGGAATAAGTAACCATATGAGCCCATAAACCTCTTTTAAGGATTCCGATCTGGAAAAAGAATTGATAGCTTGTACTTTTATCGTATCAATTATCATTTCAACGATCAACTTCTCCCATAATAATATCTATACTACCTAGTATTGTCATAATATCGGCCAATTTCATTTTTTTAACTAGCTGAGGAAGAATTTGCAAATTGATAAAACCAGGTGGACGAATTTTCCATCTCCAGGGAAAAACACTCTGATCTCCTACCAGAAAAATTCCCAATTCCCCCTTGGGGGCTTCTACTCTCACATAAAGTTCTTGTTTAGACAATTCAAAAGTGGGCGAAGGTTTCTTACTAATGAATCGATAATCAAAATCATTCCATTCAGAATCCTTTGTTTTATCAAAACGCCGTACCTCTAAATTCTCATAGGGCCCTCCGGGAATTCCTTCCAGGGCTTGTTGAATAATTTTGATGGATTCCACCATTTCACCGATTCGGACTAAATAACGGGCTAGTGAATCTCCCTCTTTTTGCCATTGTACTTCCCAATCAAATTCGTCGTAAGACTCATAATGATCAATTTTACGAAGATCCCACGGAATTCCGGAAGCTCGTAGCATTGGTCCCGATAAACCCCAATTTATTGCTTCCTCTCCACTAATAATACCCACCCCTTCAACTCGTTCCAAAAAAATGGGATTACGCGTAATAAGCTTTTGATATTCAGTAACCCCTGTTAAAAAATAATCACAGAAATCCAAGCATTTATCTATCCAGCCATAAGGTAGATCAGCAGCCACCCCTCCGATACGGAAATAATTATGCATCATTCGCATACCTGTGGAAGATTCGAATAGGTCATATATCAATTCCCTCTCTCGGAAAATATAGAAGAAAGGGGTCTGCGCACCGATATCTGCCATAAAAGGGCCAAGCCATAACAAATGAGAAGCTATACGACTCAGTTCTAGCATAATTACTCTAATATAGCTCGCTCTTTTCGGTACTTGGATATTTCCCAACTGTTCTGGTCCATTTACCGTTATTGCCTCTGTAAACATAGTAGCTAAATAATCCCAACGTGTTACATAAGGAAGATATTGTATAATTGTTCGATTTTCCGCAATTTTTTCCATTCCTCTGTGTAAATAACCCAATACGGGTTCACAGTCAATAACATTTTCCCCATCTAGAGTAATGATGAGTCGAAGAACACCGTGCATTGATGGGTGTTGAGGACCCATATTGACTATCATGAGGTCTTTTCTTGTAGTCGGTACAGTCATATATTTTTTCCCCGATTCATTATTCCACGAATTGCTGAAAACCAAATGAAGTTCATTAAAAATAATAATTAATATTTATAATTCTAATTATTTTAAATATTATAAATTATAAATAAATAAAAAAAAAAATGAACTTAACGAGTTTTTGGCTCCCGAATATCCAATTGACTAATTAATTCTTTATAGCGTACTCTATTTTTCTTTGACAAATAAGCCAGGAGTCGTTGACGTTTTCCCAGAATTTTACGTAGACCTCTCTGAGATAAATAGTCTTTTCTGTGCAATTCCAAATGGGAAGTAAGTCTACGTATCTTATTGGTGAAACTGAATACTTGAAATTCAACAGACCCCCTATTTTCTTTTTTTTCTTCTTGCGAAATAACTGAAATGAATAAATTTTTAACCATAACAAAAAATTCTGCGTCCCTTTTTCTTTATTTACATTACAAATATAGATTTTACTAATCAGTAATAATAATGCCAGTCATTTTAATTTGTTATACACAATAATCGGGATTTATTCGTATACTTCTTTTTTTTTTAATTCACTTAATTGATAATCAATACAATTTTTTTTTTCAATTTTATTCAAATATAGATAAAATCAAATATAGATAAAAAATTTCTAACCTACAAAAGAGAAGAATTTTGACCTAAGATAAGAAGATTATGACGACTCATTACTTACTAGATAGAATTGCTAAGATCAAGGTCAGGTAATCAGTATCATGTACCATAATCTAATATAACAACATAAGGCTGTATATATTTGTTTGTGTTCATATACCATGTCAGAGATGCCGCTTGATCCATGTAATGTAAATGTATCATCAACTAATTATCAATCGTGGATACATATGTATCCTTGACATAACGAAACGACTACCATTATTGGTATCAAACCAATAGCGATTCATACAAGCAAAATCTTCGAATCGATAATTTGGCCAAAGAAATAATTTGAACTTAATAAATCGATTTGTATCTACATCAAGATGCTTATCCTCATAAAAAAATTGACCACAGCGCTTTACATTGTTCCCATTGCAAAATACTTGATTTCTATCCCCAACATTGACATTTCTTGAATTGAAACAAATGAGAATTCTCAATTCTCTACGACGTCTAGGAGATAAAAAATTATCAGGAACAATAAAATCATAAAAATTATCGTTTCTATTCCCATTTTCATGTCGTGCAATGGATTCATTAAGACCATTCTTATCAACATTTCTTTTTTCTTGGTATCTTCGATTAGTTTGGCGCTTACTCTTATGCACCCGTGAAATAGCTATGGTTTGGTACATGATAAATTGTCCGTCCCATTTTATGGATAGCCGAGCTGGTTCAATAATCAATAGTCCCCTTTTTATCAATTTTGTAAGAGTTGTAGACTTCGGAATCAGCATTACATCCAAACTTATTTCGTCCCTTTGAATAGAGGATATAGCAATTTCCTTTGGATTTCTCAATCTAAGGAGTAGGCAATATACCTTGATATTATTTAGTATTTTTTGATTAAAAGCATTATCCCATTTCAATTGAAAAAGAAAATATCTTTTCAGGAAGAAATCTAGTTCCGCTCCTATCATGGATTTATTTTTATTTTTGCTTTTTTGAATGTATGATCCCCGATAATCTTCTTTAACATTTTTTTTTTTTTTCGATGGATCAGATCCAATATTTTTGTTATTTTGTGCATATGATCCAAGATCTCCTTGGACTGGCTGTTGTTTTTCTTCTTGATTTTGATTCTCTAATTCAAGAGATTTTTTTGGATTATATAATCTATCTTTTTTTTTCTTTTCGTTGATATTTTTACTAATGTTTTTATTTATATTCAATTTAAAAAGAAGTAAATTGATTGGTATGATCCACGGTTGAATCTTATATGTATTATAAAGTGACACAAATTCTGGTAAAAACCAAAGTTCTAGATTTGATATCGGACAATTTAGGATTTCTTCATTCATTCCCATCCAGTCCAAAAATGTTTTTGTTTGATTGGTTGGGCAGATTTGTTTATGAATCGGGGGATTCATAAACACTTTCTTATCCATTTTTTTTTTATCCATTTTATCAATTATTTGATAATAATTAGTCCGAGTCTTAGTATTTTTATTAATGTTGGCGCTGGCCCCGATATCTCTATTTCTCCATTCCTCAATATCGATCTTTTTTCTAAGACAAAAATTAATAGTTTTCCAATCAAAATATTTTCTATCCGGATTTTTATCCCTATCAATAATAGAATCTTCTCGTAGATAGTTACCAAGATCTATATCTCTCGGCAAATAAAAAAGTTCGGGATTATAATTATTGTAATTATAGGAAATCCTTTTTGCCTCGTTTACTTGGAATGGCGACCCATAAATATATGAACCTTTCTTATCTTCATAATTCAGATATTTATTTGATAAAAGATCATATTTGTAGTTTTTTAATTTATCTTTTTGGTTCGGTAATGAATTTACTGCATATGCATAATTGTTTTCTTTCTTGTAATGAATTAATCGGTCTTTTTCATATGAATAAAAATTGGTTGAGTTTTTATTTTGAACCATAAAATTTTGATTGATTCTATTCCGCCAATTTTGCGGTACTAATCTAGACCATCTAGTCTGAGATAAATTGTATTTATAGTGATCATTACCCATTAACCAGCTTTTCCATTCATTCATTTTAAAACCGCTAAGTTTATTATACCTTGATTCGAAATGAAATATTCCGTGTGTTCCAAAAAAATCTTTTTTTATTCTATCCTTAATAAAAGGAATTGTTCCGTGATATTGAAATAAAAATTTCAAGTAATGCTTGTTGATAACTTGGGCTTGTGATAATTTGTAAAATACATATGCCTGTGACAACGAAGAAAGGTCACAAAAAATCTGCGAATTTTTATTTCTAATATTAGAAATAAACTTTTTTATAGTCGAAATAAAATAAATTTTATTTTTTTTATCAATATAAAATCCTTTTTTATTTGTTTCATCATTGGAATTATCCGTTATTTTGTTTTTTAATTGAAGTAAAATTTTTACATGTATTCTGGGAATATTAATGATACGTAAAAAAATATCTTTGTATATCCTTTCAATAAACAAATAAAAAAAATAGTGATATTTGCGCATTAGTCGAGCACTTCTTCTTTTTAATATCTGCCAAATCCTTTTTGATGATTCTAATCTTTTATCATCACAATTTGTTTCGTTAGGACTAATGTTTATATACGTAGTTATAAATATATTTTTTTTTTCTTTTGTTATTTTTTCGATTTGATTTCTGATTGTATTTGTCTTATCAGCCAGATCTTTCATCTTTTTTTCTGTCAGTGAATAATTTGTCCAATCCGCAGATCTAATTCGAATGGACGATTCATTATTTATATGATTACTTATTAGTGATTTTTTTTTTTTTGTATTCGATTCATATACTTCCCTCAATCCAAATAATGGAATTAGACTTACTTTTTTAAGTTCTTTCATTATTCTTTTTATAAATCGAACTATTTTTCTAACCCATCGTGTTTTGTCTTTTGATACTTTTCGAAACCATTTTGCTCTTTCGTTTATAATTTGTAGGGCTAGAAAACGTTTTTTTTTCACTTTTATAA